TCAAATTTGCTTTTTCTCGTTCTATATCAGAGTATCCATTCATTCGATACTCATCCGCTTCTAGTTCGACTTTCTGTAATCGAATCCGAGCTTTTTCGAGTTGCTCAATGGTCCCTCTACGCAATTCTTCCGAATTTCGAATAGTACTCAAGATCCTCTGTTTTCGATTATCTAATAAATCTTTTAATGAAAGTAGATTATTTTGCTATTAAGTTTACAACTTTTATGATCTCTTCCCGAACCAAACATGAATCTTTCAATTCATTTGGCTCTCACGCTCCTTTTTTTCTTTTTTTGCTTTTGCTATAGCTATTTCCATATCCTTTTTTGTTAAGTAATGAGCCTATCCTCTATCTTCTCTTTTCTGTTTATATTTCAATATACCGAAACCTATATAATACTAGATAAATATTAAGAGGACTCTTTCTCCTAGATGGTCAGCAAAGTTGTTTCTTTATTTCGATTTGCCCTTTAATTAATAATTTCAATTTCATTAAGAAAAACTAACCAAATAAATGGAAAATGAAAATTAATAGAATTCTTTTTTTTTTCTTCAAATCCAAAAAATTTCTCTTTTTTATAGATAGGTCGTCGATTCGGCATTGGATAAAAAAGGGCAGGGTGCCCCTTTTTCTAGTAAATAGTTCAAACCATTTTATCAATATGAGTGTTCTATATCAGATAAATTCTACATTAGTTATTTCCCGTTTAAAGCATTTCGGTACTAATACTAATATAGTTGTAGAAAGAGTACCCCTTTTTGCCTGGACTTCAAGCAGTTTAGCTTTAACCGTGTTAATAGTCTCACATTATTGGTTTATAGAGAATCAAAGTTGATTTACCAATGAGTCGCGAAATGCTATGGTTCTTCCATATGATTTCTAAATTTATTCAGAAGTAATTCGTCGAGATCGTGCACCTTTTTCTTATTTATCCGAAAATAATAAAAAATATTCTAAAGTGCAGCCGGATAGATCCAATCTATTCTTGAAATAGACAACTCGCACACACTCCCTTTCCAAAAAAAACCAAAACACCAACCACTACAGTTAGATTTATTAGATTTGTTGCTAAAATATCGGTATTAAGCCCGAAACTGCCAGCAGATGGCCAGTGAGCTAAAAAAACGAAAGAATGGGTTACATTTTTCATATGCTCTCCTCTTATAGATAGGACGAACAAAGAACAAAGTTTTTCAATCACTTACTTCGCTCGCCCTTTTTTGATAGGTTTTTTTAATGCAAATAGATTCAATCTAGTAATTTCTTTTAGATTAAGTCTTAGGTCTTGTTTGACCTGTGAAAGAAACACCCTCTTTGTTGAAATGTTCCAAAAATTCCTAAAATAAAAGGAAAAAAACTTTCTACTTTCCTAAACTAAGGACGGAAAAGAAGAAGGCGAGCATATCTTCTAAATTAATCATACTCAACTCAGCCCTTCCTGGGGCGGGGTATTGCCTGTCCCAATAAATAGATAATTCCAGGAGTAAATAAAATAAAGTATGGATATAATTGGAATTGCAGAAGCAAATACCCATTTTACTAAAAAAAGAAAAAAGTATCTAATTGAAAGAGCTTATTTTATTTTTTAGGATTAAACAAAAGGGTTCGCAAATAAAAGCGCTAGTGCCACAACTAGTCCATAAATTGTTAAAGCTTCCATGAAAGCTAAACTAAGCAATAAAGTACCTCGTATTTTACCTTCCGCTTCTGGCTGTCTCGCAATACCTTCTACAGCTTGTCCTGCAGCAGTACCTTGACCAACTCCAGGCCCAATAGAAGCAAGCCCTACGGCCAATCCAGCAGCAATAACAGAAGCAGCAGCAATTAGTGGATTCATGGTGAGTTCCTCGTGTCAAAAAAAAAGAAATGGTTAAGGATACAATCAACCAATAAATTCTTACTTCATAAGCTCCATTTGGGAGAAGTATACTTCTAAACTCTATCTCTATTGTGGAGAAGTAACTAAAAAAGTACAAATTGAAATGATAATGTGAATTGTCTGAACTACATAGAAGATAATTCCATATATTGAATTAAATAATGAATCTAACCTAGGAATATATAATACCCTATATACATTTGTTTCTTCTATTTTGTTTCCATATTTTCTCATTTTCTGCGGAAACCCGCACAAAAGATGACTCTACTTAAATAGACATTAAGGATATATAATATAAGACATTAAGGATATATAATATAGTATAGATCTAGCCTGATTCCACCCTCCTTACTCCATATATATTTGACAATTCCATAATATAGTCTATTCTCTCTCCTACAACTCTAGGTTGTATATTCATATGCATTTCTAACTATTTTTTTGCAACCAAGCGGATTATCTGGAACCGTGCATGAATTGAGCTAAGCTGAAAAAAAGACTATTTTAAAAACTAGTCAATTCAATGATGACCCTCCATGGATTCACCTATATAGGCTGCGGCTAATGTTGCAAAAATAAGAGCTTGAATACCGCTTGTAAATAATCCAAGAAACATGACAGGTATAGGGACTACTAAGGGGACTAAAGAAACAAGAACAACAACAACTAATTCATCCGCCAATATATTCCCAAAAAGTCGAAAGCTAAGCGATAATGGTTTTGTGAAATCCTCTAGGATGTTAATTGGTAAAAGGATTGGAGTTGGTTTAATATATTTCTCGAAATAGCTCAATCCTTTTTTGCTAAGACCCGCATAAAAATATGCTGCTGACGTGAGTAAAGCTAAAGCAACAGTAGTATTTATATCATTCGTGGGCGCTGCTAATTCCCCATGGGGTAACTCTATAATTTTCCAAGGTAAAAGAGCACCCGACCAATTCGAAACAAAAATAAAAAGGAACATAGTTCCAATAAATGGAACCCAGGGACCATATTCTTCTCCAATCTGAGTTTTGCTCAAGTCTCGAATAAACTCAAGAATATATTCAAAGAAATTCTGACCGTCCGTCGGGACGGTTTGTGGATTCCGAACAGCTATGACAACTGAACCTAGCAAGATAGTAATTACGACCCAAGAAGTGATGAGTACTTGGGCATGAATTTGGAAACCTCCTATTTGCCAATAGAAGTGTTGGCCTACTTCTACACCCGATATATCGTATAACCCCTTGAGTGTTTTAATGGAACAAGGTATAATATTCATATTGTCCTCTGATAAAAATTGAACTTCAAAAAAGGAATTCTTTTGATTCAACCATCTCTTTCTCAACTCAGCAACTTGAAGTATTAATCTTATATTTAGGATACCAAGAAAGCACATCAGATCATAATATATATCAATACCCTCTAATATATATCAATATTCCCCTTCTTTTTTCTATGCAAAACAAAAAAGAATAGTAAGTAATTCCATAAATCTACGCTGTTGCCCAATAATTCACTATTCTTCTTAATCAATGATTTCTTATATAGAGAGAACGGCCCTCACAAATTGCAAATACTAATTTGTTAAGAATCAATCGAATTGAAGTCATAGTGTCGTCGTTGGCTGGAATCGATATATTGGCGAGATCTGGGTCGCAATTTGTATCGACTAAAGAAATAGTAGGAATCCCCAAAATAGCGCATTCCCGAAGAGCTATATACTCTTTTTGCTGATCAAGGACGATCACAATGTCTGGCAATCTCGTCATATATTTGATCCCGCCGAGATATCTTTGCAAGGTAGATAATTTTCTCTTCAAGATTGCCACATCTCTTTTTGGGAGATGTTGGAATTTTCCCATTTTTTCTTCTGCTCTTAAGTCTCTAAATTGAGAAAGTCTAGTTTTCGTAATCGACCAATTAGTTAACATACCACTGAACCACTTTTTATTAACATAATGACAACGAGCCCTTATTGCAGCTGATGCTACTAAATCCGTCGCTCTTTTTTTTGTACCAACAATTAAGAAACTTTTTCCCTGACTTGCTGCATCAAAAACTAAATCACAAGCTTCTGATAAAAAACGAGCCGTTCTAGCGAGATTTATAATATGAGTACCTTTGCGCTTTGCCGAAATGTAAGGGGCCATTTTCGGATTCCATTTCTTAATACCATGACCAAAATGAACTCCTGCTTCTACCATCTCTTTCAAATTGATGTTCCAATATCTTCTTGTCATTTTTTCCATACTTCCTTTTGATTTTTTCTTTTTTTTTTCATCCTACCATTCCATTACGGAATTTTTTTTTGAAGATTAAGAAAGATCCGAAATAGCTTGAAATAAATAATAATTGTTCCGAAGGAACCTTCTTTACTACTGAAAGTGGGTCATTGATACATCGTATAAACATAACCTTAATGAATTAACTGACTTCTTTTACTTATTAAAATAAAAATATTTAAAATAAAAAATATAAAATTTTACTTGTTAGTGTTCTAATGTTGAAAAGTCTAGTAAAGTAAAAAACTTTATGTATCCTTAATCCTTAAATCGTATAAATGGGGGTAAATGGGGGTTCTGATGTCTCATAGAAATTGTTTGTTATGTCAGAATCTGAAGAAACTAATTCTGTATGGAGAAACAAAAAATCTCTCATTTCCGACGCGAATAGATTTTGTTTTTGAATTTCGAAATAAAGGTTCTTGTCTTCTGGGGAACGATGCACAAATTTTTGGAGTCCGGTACCAACAGGTATAATCCCCCCCAGAACTACGTTTTCTTTTAATCCTTTCAACCAATCAATGCGACCTCGTAGGGCAGCTTTTGCTAAAACTCGAGCAGTTTCTTGAAAACTTGCTTCAGATATAAAACTTTGGGTATTCAGGGAAGCTCTTGTTATTCCCAATAAGATTGCCCGATAATAGATCGATTCATCCAAAGCTCGCCCTGCTCGTTCCGCTCGCAATAGTCCGATTAATTCCCCAGGTAAAAAAACATTAGACATCCCATCTTCGGAAACCCGCACTTTTGATGTTACTTGGCGTATAATAATCTCTATATGTCTATTATGGATCTGTACCCCTTGGGATCGATAAACTTTTTGGATTTTATTAACCAAAGAAATACGACTTTGGGCTATGGTTAGCTCAGCTCCAATCAAGAATCCCCAGGGGACCCCAAGAATTCTTGGTATACGCTCATTCCAATCCTCAATTCTCCTTTCGAGATTCGGGGATAATGAATCAATTGAACGCGCTTCAAAGATTTGTTCCACTTTTGGAAGACCTTGCGTTATGTCACTAGATCTCGATTTTTCATATATAAACGTAACTAACCTATCGCCCTTGTAAAGGATTTCTCCATAATGACCATTAACAGTTGCTCCTGTAGTGGCCAAATAAGGTTTAGCTGCTCTTATAACAAAGGAATCCCTATTAATAATGAAAATTTGACCAGATTTTTTTATGTGCGATTTAAATAGACATACATTTTCACAAATAAATTGTCCAAGGTGAATTATTGCCGATATCTCCTCCCAAGAATCGTGATGAACAAAGTGACAATTCAAAAGGAATGGATCCAACATTATTTTACTATCAAAATTAGAAATCCTTTGATTTTCATCTATTAAAGAGTATTTAAGTACTTGAAGTGCTTGGAAGGTTTGTTTCAAATTGTCAAGGAACACATATTTTTTTAACAGGATCTTATTATGCGTTAGTAAATAGTAAGATGAAGAAAAATTTGATATACTAGGGACAATAGCGCCTAAGGGTCCAAAAATTTCTCGAATAGGAATTCTAGGATTCAACTCTTTTGTCGTATTGCGATGTTTTGGATTCTTGAATAAACCAATTTGGGAACAGTTGGATGCCGCCAAAATCATCAAAGATTGGTATTCTTTATTTCGATTCAACAAGGTGCCAATAGTTTCTTGATGTTGACTAAGTGATTCAATCTTCGCCTTGGAATAAAAGGAATTTCTATTGGGTCGATCTAACCTATTATGAGGAATTGGTCCTGCACTTGTCCTATCATACCTTTTTCGTGTATATGAAATAGTGGACTTGACTAACTCAATTCTTAGGAAATCGCGAATAAGATCATTTGCTTTTACCTCAACAAGGGAAGCACCAGCCTTCTCTTTTTCTTCTTGTTCCCAATTCACTACTAAGCAAGTTCTAACAAATTGACTATTTGTGTGATAAATTCTTTGAGTTAACTTGCTATTTTCATGAGAAATAAAATTGACAAGTCGAAGTTGGAGATTATCTTCTTCTTGCAAGAGATCTTGCGGGAAAAGTGTTGCTAAATTTCTCCCTTCGTCCATTTCATATGCGACTGCAGGGCGAATGGAAACAAAATACTTTTCCTTGCTCTTGATAATTTTTTTCCGTTGAACATAGACCCAATTTTTCCTTTTTTTTGATTCCTTAGAATCTTTTTTTTGTCTTTCTGGTGGTATCAAACAGCCGCCTAATACCTTATCTGCCTCTTCAGGAAAATGAATATCTCCGGAAAATATTTTGAGTTCTGTATGGCTTTTTTTTCTCTTTACTCGGACCAGCCCACCTAGTCGACTTCTTGTATTTTTTGTGAGTTGTGTATCCACTCCAATAATACTATTGTCAAGTACCTTTAGGGATGCAGATTTCGGCAAGATATGCAGTTCTTGATGAATGAAAAAAAACCGATCTACTTCTTTTTGGTATTTTAGACTAAATTCTTTTGTTCCTCGATGCTCAATCAAACCCTCTTTTTTTAAGATAGAATCTTCCTCTGGGCTATCGTATTCGTCCTCGGAGTCTTCTTCTAAGTCTTCCTCTAAAGTCGCATATTTGTCCTCTGAGCTTTCCGCGGGGCCCCCATAGTCGTCTTCTGAGTCTTCCTCTAGAGTTCCATATTTGTCCTCTCGGGTCCTATATTTACTCCCTGGGCTCCCATATTCGTCTTCTGAGTCTTTCTCTAAAGTCCTATATTCGTTCTCGGGGTTCCCATATCCGTTCTCTGAACTCCCATATTCGTCTTCTAGGGTTTCATATTCGTATTCGTCCTCTCGGGTCCTATATTCGTCTTCTAGGGTCTCATATTCATCTTCTGAGTCTTCTTTTCGAGTCCTATATTCTTCCTCTACGGGCCTATATCTAAATTTAACAATTCCTGAACCCTTTTTATCTTTTCTGTATCGCGGATCGTCAAAATAAGCAAAAATAGTATTTCTACGTAAAACGCCCAAAAAGGGTATTTCAATCGAAATCCCCAAAGAGGATATTAGTTCTTTCTCTTGTTCTTGATGATATTGTAATGGAATGACGAACCTATTCCTTCTCTTTTTCGCCAACAAATCTGAATTCTCTTTAAAAATAGAAGGGTAGATCAAATTCCAATGGCCGTTGGTCATGATTCGACTCGGCGTTGAATAATCAAAAATTTCTCTATCTTTTTTACCATAAGTATTCATTTGATCTTGATCCTTGTGGAGTGAAAAAGACGCTATACTGGATCTGCATCTACTTACTGACAATATCCATAAATGGCTTGTTTTTGGTAATCGACGAAGATTACCATATTGATATTCGGGCGCATGGTAAACATCAGTACTCCAGTGCATTTCGCCGTCTGATTCGGAATAAATATGCTTTTGTACCCTTTCTTTAAAATGTAAAGTGGGGGTTCCGGCACGAATCTCCGCAATTACTTGTTCGGATTTTACATATTGATCATTTTGCACTAGAATCAAGCTTTTTGAGGGAATATTCACACTATATAGAATATCCTGACTCTGAATAGTTACATGCAAGTCTATATAACATAGAAAAGCAGGCTGCCCATGACGGGTACGTGTGGGGTGAACCAAATTCTCAGTGAATTGGATTTTTCCATTCGAAGGGGATCGTACAAGGTCGGCAGTACCCCCTGTGAATACTCCGCCAGTATGAAAAGTTCTTAATGTTAGTTGAGTACCTGGCTCCCCAATTGATTGACCCGCAATAATACCTACGGCTTCTCCCAATTCGACCAGATCGCTATGAGTAGGACTTCGCCCATAACATAATTGACAGATCCAAGAAGTGCTCCGGCAAGTAAAAGGGGTTCTAATATATATTGGTTGTGCTCGAAATGGTTGTGCTCGAAAGGCAGTTATGAATCGATTGACTAATCCAATTCCAATATCTTGATTTCGAGCGGCAATGCATCGTGAACCAATATATATATCGTCTGCTAATACACGACCAATTAGTGTTTGGACAAAAAGTTTTTCCGTCATCCCATTTTGAGGACTCACAGAAATACCTCGGATAGTACCACAATCTTTTCTACGCACAATAATATGTTGAACTACTTCAACAAGTCTACGTGTAAGATATCCAGCATCTGCTGTTCGAACAGCAGTATCTACAACCCCTTTGCGAGCTCCATAGCAGGAAATTATATATTCTGTCAAAGAAAGTCCCTCGCGTAAATTGCTTTGAATAGGTAAATCAATCATTTGTCCTTGAGGGTCCGCCATTAATCCTCTCATACCTACTAATTGGTGGACCTGAGATGCATTTCCTCTGGCTCCTGAAAAAGACATTAGATAGACTGGATTAGAAGGATCCGTTATCCGAAAATTCGAATTCATTTCTTGTTTCAAATATTCACTTGTCGCATACCATATCTCAACGGATTGGCGTAATTTTTCTACCGCGTGTATCGCCCCATAATAATAGTGTTTCTCCAAAAGAAAACTCTGTTGTTCCGCGTCTTGGACTAGCCACCCTTTAGAGGGTATTGTTAAAAGATCCTCGATTCCTAACGAAATTGATGTAGTAGTGGCTTGATGGAAGCCCAGAGTCTTTAGTTGATCCAGTATATGGGATGTATATCCCATTCCAAAATGATCTATTAATCTGCTAATAAGTCGTTTCATACCAGTTCCGTCTATCTCTTTATTATGAAAGACCAGATTGGCCCGTTCCGCCATACATAAGTACCCCCTTTTCGGCTGAGTAGGATTCGACAATTGCTGAGTAGGATTCGACAATGGGCCTGAGTCAGTGATTCGCAAATTTAATTAACTTCATTTCCTTAATCTCAATCCGAATTCGCGCGGCAAAAATGATGATACTAGGTAAATCGGAATGCCCCCCGAAAGGGGAGGGGCATCGCCGAATCTAACTTCCTTGTTTAGATAGTGTATGAATAGGCCTGACTAAATCCTTGTATGGCTTCCTCTATTTCTCTATAAAAAGAAATATGACCAAGAGTGGTTCGAATGTATATAGAACGTATTTCTTTTTTTCTATTTCCTACTATTAGATAGTGGGCATAAATCTCATGATAAGTCCCCAAAGATTCATATTGAACTTCAATCGGAACTTCTCTTGACCCAATGACGCGTTGATCCAGTTTCCATCGCAGCCACAAGGGACTGTCTAAACTGATGAGTTTCTGTCTATAAGCTCCCAGTGCATCATAAGAAGTAGAAAAGTGGGGTTCTTTATCTTTCGTATTGTAATTAACTTTTTGCTTTGGATAGTTTACGCAACTATTATATCTATTTGCACAAATACCCCGGCGGTTTCCAATCGTTAATACATAAAGCCCGATAAGCATGTCTTGGGTTGGTACGCAAATAGGATCTCCAATAGCGGGAGATAAGAGATTCATATGAGAAAACATAAGTAAACGGGCTTCCGCTTGAGCTTCCAAGGATAAAGGTAGATGAACAGCCATTTGATCCCCATCAAAGTCCGCATTGAAACCCTTACACACTAATGGGTGTAAAGAAATAGTACGCCCCTCTACTAAAGTGGGTTGAAAGGCCTGTATGCCTAATCTATGCAGGGTAGGTGCTCTATTTAACAGTACAGGATGCCCCCGCATAACTTCTTGAAGTATTTCCCATACAATGGGTTCCTTTTCCCAAATTTTCCTTTTAGCAATCCTGACATTAGAAGTAGCGCGTTTCGTGATTAAATCCCGAATTACAAATAGCTGAAAAAGCTTTATTGCTATCTCTAGAGGTAATCCGCATTGATGTAATGAAAGCGAAGGACCCACAACAATGACAGAACGCCCCGAGTAATCGACCCGTTTCCCAAGCAGAGTCTCGCGAAACCTTCCTTCTTTACCTTCAATTACATCTGAAAGTGATTTGTATACTTTATTGTGACCATCCCTCATCGGTTGCCCACGGGACCCACTATCAAGAAGTGTATCCACGGCTTCTTGTACCAATTTTTCCTGGCACATTACTAAATCTGCTGGCGCTAATTCACTTCTTTTTAATAGATAGGCAAGGTTGTTATTCCGACGGATAACTCTCTTATAAAGTTCATTAATGTCCGAAGTCACTACTTTATCTCCAGACCTATAAACAATGGGTCTCAATTCGGGAGGAAGAACCGGTAATAAGCACAAAACCATCCATTCTGGTTCTACATTTGTTTGAATAAAATGTTTCGCCAATTGCATGCGTCTAATCAAAAAAACTTTTCTTATTCGTCTTTTTCTATCTTCCCATTCATCTCCACTATACCCCTCGTCTTCTAATTCCTTCCATTCGACCAAGGAATTCTCTATCATAATTCGCAAATCCAAATCTGCTAATTGTTCTCTAATAGCACCTGCCCCTGTCGCAATTTCCCGATTTCGAAATGTTGCAAAGCCCGGGGTAGAAAAAAAGGGAGAAATGCTGTGGTTACAGGATGCAATTTCCTCTTCGAATAAACCTCGTAATCGTAAAAAAGTAGGTTTTTTAGTGCTGGGCCTAGCAAAAGAGAAATCACCATATACTAGGCCTTCCAACTTCTTAAGAGGTTTATCTAAAAGATTCGCGATATAACTAGGAAGACCTTTCAAATACCACGCATGAGTCACGGGACATGCGAGTTTGATGTATCCCATTTGATATCTTCGTATCCGAGAATCCACAAATTCTACCCCGCATTTTTGGCAAAATCTTTCTTCTTCGTTTTCAGCTCCGCTCGCTCGAGAATTGCCACAAGCGCAAATTCCGCTTTTTATGGGTCCAAAGATTCTTTCGCAAAACAATCCATCTTTTTCTGGTTTATCGGTTTTATAATGAAAAGTAGAGGGCCTTGTGACTTCGCCAACGACTTCTCCATTAGGTAGGTTTTTGTTAGCCCAAGCCTTTATTTGTTGAGGGGAAACGAGTCCAATTTGAAGTTGTTGATGTTTATATTGGTCAATCATAAAATAGAAATAAGAAAAGAATTTATATTTATTCCGATCAAACTTCCTCCCTAGTAACCTGGAAGTTCTTCTCAGATACAAGGAAATGATTCAGTTCTAGAGCCAAAGATCGTAGTTCTCGAACGAGCACGCGAAAAGATTCTGGAGGATCCTCATGATTAGGTATTCTTTTTCCCCAGATCGTAGCATTAAGTATTTCTTGGCGAGCTATAAGATGGTCAGATTTATAAGTAAGTATCTCTTGTAAAATATGAGCAACACCAAATCCTTCTAAAGCCCAAACTTCCATTTCTCCTACTCGTTGTCCCCCTTGCTTGGCTCTTCCTCTAACGGGTTGTTGTGTAACAAGTGAGTAGGGCCCAGTAGAACGCCCATGAATTTTCTCATCAACTTGATGAATTAATTTTAAGATATAGGACTTCCCTATTAGAACAGGTTGTTCGAAGGGGTCTCCTGTTCTTCCATCAAATATTCTGCTTTTTCCCGGGTACTCGGGTTCAAATACCCATGGATTTTTTGTTTCTTTACTGGCTTCATATAATTCTGAAAACACAAGTTTTCTTGAAGCCTCTTGCTCATATCTCTCATCAAAGGGTGCTATTCTATAATGTTTCTTTAGCAGATCCCCCGCCAATCCGAGCGAGCTTTCAAATATTTGTCCCACATTCATTCGGGAGGGTACTCCTAAGGGATTGAAGACCATATCAACAGGTGTTCCATCTTGTAAATAGGGCATATCTTGCCTAGGCAAAATTTTGGAAATGATCCCCTTATTCCCATGTCTTCCAGCTACTTTATCCCCAACTTTGATTTCACGTTTCTGTAAAATATATACACGAACCATTATGTCGAGGGGGTCCCTCTGAATCCATTTAAGATCGATAACGCGCCCTCTTCCACCTATGGGTAATTTGAGAGAAGTTTCTTTTGAAGTGGATACCTCAAGGCCAAATATGGCCCGTAATAACCCAGCTTCCGCGATATACGACGATTCACTCGGTATCTGAGGCGTTAATTTACCTACTAAAATATCACCAGTTTCTACCCAGGACCCCAACCTAACCACGCCATTTTTGTCCAAATTGCGGAGTAAATGTTCTTCTAGATGTGGTATTTCTTTAGTGATTTTTTCAGCAGAGCCTTGGCTTGTCATATCCGTCTGAATTTCATATTTACGGATGTGAAAAGAGGTATAAATATCCTCATATACCAAACGTTCGCTAATTAGTACTGCGTCTTCAAAATTGTAACCTTCCCATGGCATATAAGCTACTAATACGTTTTTTCCTAAAGCAAGTTCCCCCCCAACTGTAGCAGCTCCCTCTGCTAAAATTTGTCCTTTTTTAATGGATTTACCCCGCGGAACCCGCGGTTTTTGGTGCATACAAGTATTTTTGTTAGATCGACAGTGGTTAACTAAAGGAATACTTAGAGTCTTCCCACTACTTGATAAAAGGATCTTATGACTATCAGTAGAAACGATCTTTCCCTCGCGTTCGGCTATAACGGAAACCCTCGAATCTAGAGCTGTTTGGCGTTCCAATCCAGTTCCAACAATGCACTTCTCGGACCGAGAAAGGGGAACTGCTTGGCGTTGCATATTAGAACTCATTAAAGCCCGATTCGCATCATTGTGCTCAATAAAAGGAATGAGAGAACCTCCAATAGAAAAATATTGGAAAGGAAAAATACTTCTAACATGAATCTGTTCCCATGCAATAGTCAGGAATTCTTGACGGTATCTAGCTGGAACAACCTGCTCTTCCTGAATACCCTGATTCAAGGACAAAGAATTTCCTGCTGCTATCATATAATATTCATCTCTATTTGGTGATAGATAAACTACCTGTCTCGATTTTTTTTTTTTTTCTTTCTCAGCAGATATTTCATAAAATGGGCTCTCTATGGATCCCCACAAGTGATCAATTCTCGCATGAATTGCTAAGGATCCAGTAAGTCCAACATTGATTCCTTCAGACGTGTCAATTGGACAAATACGCCCATAGTGACTCGGATGAATATCTCGGCTCCGAAAACTTGCAGTTCTCCCTGTCAACCCTCCAGGACCCAAACAACTCACTTTTCGCCCATGAACAGTTTGTGTCAATGGATTCGTTTGATCAAAAACTTGAGATAACGGGTATGTGCCAAAAAAGGTCTCATAAGTAGTTATTAATAAAATCGAAGTTGAAGTTGGAGTTACCAAAGTTTGGGGAGTCGGTTTCGATTGACGTATGAATACTCTACGGATAGTTTTTTGAACTGCATGTTGTAAACGACCAAGAGCCAGTCCGAATTGATCTTGTAACAAATCCGCAACCGAGCGAATACGTTTATTTTTCAAATGATTCATATCGTCATCGTCAAGTATACCCGTTCCAAATTTCATTCCAATCAAATGATCTGTAGCGGCCAATACATCTCGCGGTAACAAGAATGTATTGTTCTGAGGTATATCAAGATTAAGTCTTCGATTCATATTTCGTCGACCAATCCTTCCTAATTCACATTTTTGCTGAAAAAATTTCTTTTGTAATTCCTCACATAAGGATTCTGAAAATACCAGGTCCCCACCTACACAAGCAAATTGTTGATAAAACTCCAAAATAGCTTTTTCTTTTGACTCAATCCTCTTTTTCTCCTTAGCATTCGGGAAAGACAAAAAAATTTCAGGGTAGGAAACATTCTCTAGAATTTCTCTTATATTCGAACCCATAGCTGATAATAGAACTAGAATAGATATCTTTTGTTTTCTACTCACGCGAGCCCAGATCCTTTCTTTTTTATCAATTGCTAATTCCGATCTTCCTCCCCAATCTGATATTATAGTCCCGGTGTAGATAGAAATTCCCTTATGATCTAATTCCGAGCGGTAGTAAATACCAGGACTTAACAATATTTGATTGATCACAATTCGGTATATTCCATTTATAATAAAGGTTCCTAAGGAATTCATTATAGGAATGTTTCCAATAGAAATGGTTTGCTTTTGCACATCGAAACCGAAAATTAATCTCGCGGATACATATAATTCGGAAGAATAGGTGAGTGATTCATAGACAGCATCCCTTTCTTTTATCGAGGGTTCTAGCAATTGATATCCTTTCGCAAATAATTGAAATGCAATTTCGTGATCTGGATCTTTAATTGTTGGAAACTTGTCAAGTTCTTCTGCCAGGGCTTTATTAATGAACCTACAAAATCCTTCAAATTGGATCTGACTAAATCCGGGTATTGTGGACATTCCCTCGTTTCCATTCCGGAGCATCTTAATCTTAAGTTTCCTGTTTATCAAAGAAAAATTCCATTATCAGCTAGCTCATTCTCCATCAATCCTTATGGATCGATCTAGCAATCATGGAATCGATATTCTGTTTACTGAATCACATGAAATTCTAGGGAACTCCACATACGTATTTCATATATGTATTTCATACATATGAATAGAGACAGTTTTTATGAAAGTTCAAGTTTGCCAGGGGTACAAATGGAATGAAAATGAATTCCTAGAAAAAAAAATTATGCCACTTAGACTTTCATGATATTCTAATCATATTGGATGGCAAAGATTTCTCATTTTATCTCCTTTCTATTAATGTAATAAAGCCATAATTTAATATAATAAATACACTAGAAAGTTTGAGAAAGTTTGACTTTACTTCGATTTAGAATAGCGCGCTTACTTTAAATTTCAAAAAAGAATTTGAGGGTTCTTTTTTATTTTGGAGTAGTAGAATTGCTAGAAAATTTAGGATTTCCTTGTAGAATTATAAAATAAAGTAAGTCCCTTTTTTAAGTATTTTAAGTACAGGACAATCTAGTTATCCACCTCTCCACATACCCACGCTTTTCTTTTATCATAATTTCACTTGTACAGGCCAAGGTAGACAGGTTATACTCTATATCAGAGCAAATTTCCTTTTTTTATTCAAGATATTTAATGCTTTGAAAAATTAAAGCACTATTACCCATAGAGATATGTACATAAGGGGGCTCTTTGGATAATAATACTGTTCGGGCCTGGAGTTTACCTATCACACGGATTAGGCATAAAGCCATAATATTTTATTATGCCATTAAAAGGAAAGGGGAGATAATACCTATTTAAGAGTCGTTCACTACTACAATAAAAAAAAGATAGAATTCTAGTTAATGGTTCTAATCTAATTTGTTCTGAATTTTTCAGCCTGTGACTAGAAATCCACTTTTGCTCCTTTTTTATCTCAATAGAAAGAAACAGAAAGTTTTATTGTGTTAACAATGTATGTTTTAAGATCGAATCTATCGAAGAGAATAGAATAATAGAAACTGGATCAAAAAAAGCAGGAATCTTTTTTTTTTAAGATTGGAAAAAAGTAAGTAGAATTATATTCAAAATAAAAGGGGTTTTCATAAGAAAACGTGGATGAAGACTTCATCTTTTCTCGATTTTCGCTCGGATTTTTTGGCGGCATGGCCAAGCGGTAAGGCAGGGGACTGCAAATCCTTTATCCCCAGTTCAAATCTGGGTGCCGCCTGATCAATAAAATACTTAGGTTTATAGTACTGATCGAACTCGAGAAATTCGTACTCTGCATAAGTTCGGGCAAGAGAGTGACTAGGCCTCCTAATACTGGTTTTTGGGAATGCATACCATACTATAGTTCTATCCTAAAACTGGGGTTTGTTTTGGGGGTAGTGGCCCAAATGGTTACCAATAGGGATAGGGATATTGGTTCGATTTGAGAATTGAAAACGACGAGGCTAAGATGTCAAAAATCTTGGTATCCAAAGAAAGGTTTCTAAGGGGCATTCTTTCTTTTTTCAATTTAAGATTGAAGAAGGGACTTCGCGAAGGAATATCAAGACTTCCTAATTATCATACATTATCATTATCGTATATCTTATTTTACCTGCATACACTAAAGTAAGGACTATTTATTCGAGCGAGAATCAGATTAAATAGGCCGATCAAAAATTAATTTTTGATTTGTGTTGTGGATAAAGTCTCTTCATTCTTTCATAGAATGATAGAAAGCAGGGCTGTAGGGTTTAGGTAAAAAATAAACATAGGTTAAGGTAGGTATCCAATAAATATTTATTTGTCCATAATTTTTAATTTTATGGTATATTGAGGGGTCCTTACAAAAATAAAAAAAAAAAAGAGTAACAAAAGGAATAAAAAATATTACTATTTCCGCTTCCTCTATTCAGGAAATAATTCCCGTACTCTTTTTTAAGGAAAAGGGCTATGCTATGTATCGTATTTATACTTAATGCTCCCTAATTCTACCGGAATTCCTATAATAATTTGTTAGGAGTAAATTCCTTGAACTGATTCATAACCTCAGGGGAGAGTCCCTTTTTGACTCTGTACCCTTGATTCCACTATGATTATTGATCAATAGTAGAATAATTTCTTCATAGAAATAGGAGATATAATTTAGATGGATATAGTAAGTCTCGCTTGGGCTGCTTTAATGGTAGTCTTTACATTCTCTCTTTCACTAGTAGTATGGGGGAGGAGTGGACTCTAGGGATACTACTAATTGATTGAGTAATCGAATTGTTGTATAAACTATTTTCTTTAATTGATCGTTTTGCATTAATCATTTTGTCAAACGTTATTCTTTCGTTATTCTTTAATCTTTTTCTTTAGTTTCACTTGGATAATATAATAGAAAGACTCTAAAGTGTCGTAGAAAAAACTATATGTAGTTCTTTCTACCACACTTTAAGATTCCAACTAGATCCTTTCATTTAAGACTTGGATTTTTTTTATTTAATCCCTTTTTTCATTTCTTCAATGATTAATTAGAATTCCAATTAATCATTTTGGCTGACTGTTTTTACATAAATAATAAGTAAAAAAGCAGTAGGAATTAGAATGAACAGTGCAGTAGCAATAAATGCGAGAATATTGACTTCCATAACCTCTTTATTTTTTATTTTCACAATAACTCGGGATGTAATCCCATGGAAAAGGGTATCCTGTAAATTCAAAGGTAGGGCTTGCATTCTGATAATACCGAATCAATTCAATATTATGAATATAGGATCTATCAAATCAATTCATAGTTGAGAGTGGAATAGTATAACATAGGAAGATCCTTTATCCATACTAAGAGCAAAATGATTTTTTTGATTGGATTAGGAATTCCCTATTTTTTTAATCCTTTTTTATTTTCTATACCTCTAACCCATGATCTTTCTTAATCTTATCCAATTTCGCTTCCTTTTTCTTATAGTTATACATACAATTATGTATGTATGTATTATATGACCAACTTTCTATGGGTCACATAGATATCCAAATAAGCAGTAGAACTGAGATGGGGAAAAGAGGTCTTCAAAAAAAAAAAGGAAATATGAATTTCTCCCTTCATTGAACCCTAGTTCGGGACTGACGGGGCTCGAACCCGCAGCTTCCGCCTTGACAGGGCGGTGCTCTGACCAATTGAACTACAATCCCCGTGGGGTGTATGGCATACCTATTCTTAAATAGAACCATAAGAAGATTCGATTCGTCTGTCCTACTCTAAGAAATAGGCGAATCATATACTACATACCTACATATTATAGGTGGTTATAGTGACAGTTACAAACTAGTATGTCGTGATTTTTTATCACTCAAAATGGATAATAATCCACCCTTCAATAAGAAAAACTCTTTTGTTTGTAAGAAAGGAATGAGAGAGATATGGGTTAGAAATCTAATTTATCCCTTTTTTGTTTAGAAATCTTTTATTTCTATAGATCAGACATTTTATTTTATGGAAGAAAAAAAAGGATTTAGTTCATTATTCACGAAGTCCTAGATTTTTGGGCCGAGCTGGATTTGAACCAGCGTAGACATATCGTCAACGAATTTACAGTCCGTCCCCATTAACCGCTCGGGCATCGACCCAGGAAGAATTTATTCTAGGGTTTTTGATAATCTATGATTAACCTCCTTTCAAAAAACTCCCTACCCCCAGGGGAAGTCGAATCCCCGCTGCCTCCTTGAAAGAGAGATGTCCTGAACCACTAGACGATAGGGGCATCACTAGACGATAAGGTCATATACAACCGCTCGTGATTATACTATAATCATAGTATGAGCAGTTTTTTGGAATTGTCAATATACTCGAAAAGTATAACTAGATCCAAAGCAAAGAGTTTTTCCTACTTTTCTGTTATGTTTTCGTCTAGGAGTTTTTTAGTTGATGGTTAGATTAATTCATGGATCATCCCCTACATTTTTAGGGAAATTTTTTAAAATTAAAGGGTTATAGAATAAGAATGGATTACTAAATAGGGATGGATTCTATATCTATATTAGTTCAGTATAAGTAGTTATTTGATTGATCTAAGATGAAAAAGGGTAAGGGTCCAATTTCATTTTTTTTTTTCAATTTACATTTGGTGCTTCATTTAGTGTTCAAACCCAAAATGAGTGTATCACCCATTAAGTCATAAAATTCTATAAAAAATAGAGAAAGTTTGAAAAATAAAGAAAAAAGTGAATGAATTTTAGTAGAAAAGTATTCTATCAGATTCGAACCGAAGACTTACGTCTTAGCACGGCATTACTCTACCACTAATTTAAAAAGCCCTTTATCGGATTTGAACCGATGACTTATGCCTTACCATGGCATTACTCTACCACTGAGTTAAAAGGGCTTTTTATTAAAAAAAATTAGCCACTTTGATTTCCCATTATGGATCTACTGCATAGTATACATAATATATGTATACATAGAGATGTAGAGATTATATATGTATATATCGATATATAGAAGTTTAGTAATGGCAAGGTTCAAAATCTTGAGAGCCAAAATCTTGCTTATAACTTGCACAAAATAAATAATAAAATAAAGTAGAGGTTTTTTTTTCTTTTTATATATATAGAATACGTGAAAAAAGAGTGCACACAATAAAAAAACCATACCCTACATACCTAACTCTTCTTGGTTCAGGGTTTTCTGTTTCCAAAGACTAGTAAAATAGGCATATTCTGGAACCCTAAGAATTCCATGGTATATGGATATGCAAAATATAAGATTTCAAAGTAAAGGCCAGCGATCCAAGTGGAAATACCAACCGTTCAGTGTCATGAACCTTTGGATATCCTTGACAAAGGGTACTATTTATATCATAATCTACATGTAGCGGGTATAGTTTAGTGGTAAAAGTGTGATTCGTTCTATTAATAACTGAATTTGAAATGATATACTTAAAGGCATCTTTAAGTTTTTTCTATTCCGATGAAAACTTTAGTTCTTATAAAGGATTAAATCCTTTTCCTCTCAATAGCATATTGAGGAATAATATACATTCTCGCGATTTGTATCCAACGACTAATGGAAATTGCATCCAAAATACAAATTGGATTATGAGTACAGAATAGCGAAGCAAAATTTTGCATTGGATTAAGTATTCCAATTTTAAAAATATGAGTAAAGGATCTATGGTTGAAGATACAAAAAAGTTTATTTCCAATCGTAACTAAATCTTCTTTTGTTAAAAAAGGAATAAGGAAGCCAAATAGCTAAAAAACGATAGTTTTGGTTTACTAGAACCATCAGGATATTGTTTCAGCTCGGTGGAAACACAATTCTTTTCCTCAGGATCCCTTGAATGAAATTAGGGAACGAAGTAAGTAGATTAGATGGATTTAGATAGAATTTATATCTCCTATTCTATAAGGATCATCTAGAAAGCAGAGAGCTTTGGTTCCATTCAAATAGAAAAGCTGACATAGATGTTAAGTGGTGGGAATATCCATAAAGGAGCCGAATGAAATCAAAATTTCATGTTCGGTTTTGAATTAGAGACGTTAAAAATAATCAACCAACGTCGACTATAACCCCTAGCCTTCCAAGCTAACGATGCGGGTTCGATTCCCGCTACCCGCTCCATTCTCTATAAAAGGAGTATTCTTTTTGTCTAGAACATGGTAAAGGCCTGTATTCAACCTTTTTTGTCCACCAGTTTTTGGTACTCCAGAGCGGAGTAGAGCAGTTTGGTAGCTCACGAGGCTCATAACCTTGAGGTCACGGGTTCGATTCCCGTCTCCGCACTTAACTTAGCAGTCTGTATAAAAATAAAAAGACTATTTTCTTTCTCTAGATACGGTAGAGGATCGGGTGGTATCCAACTTTTTATTCATGAGTTCCCGGCCCTAGAGGGCAAAACGGAGCAGTTTGCCAGTTGTTTGTCTTAATGAATACCCGATTTGTTTGTTTTAGTGAATACCCAATTTAGGTAGCCCTTTCCGCCTCTGCTCTGTAGCGCCCCCTTCTTTTGAGTGGGATGCAAAAGAAGGGTAAGAATAGTAAGGGATCCGGTATTAGACTAACACCTAATTAATACTTAATTTAATAATAAGTAGTTAAACAGTCAACTAGACTAAACTTTTTATCATAGTACTTTACTAAATTAAGTGGGCGAGCGGCGGGAATCGAACCCGTATCTTCTCCTTGGCAAGGAGATGTTTTACCATTGAACTACGCTCGCTACGCTATATATTTTATAGCGTATATGCGCTTGGGTCGACCGTCTATGTCTGGGTCGACCGTTTCGTTTCATTTTCTATTATATTAGAGTTTTCCTTTTTTTATTGTCTGTCAATGAATATTCTAATGGGACTCGAATTTCATAATACTGAAAGAGAATGAAGTAGCAATTCGGAATGCAAATTGCGTTTTCATTTTAATGTGTCTCACTATTCGAATTTTTTCGAAGAAATGGTCTTTTTATTTATTTTTTTTGTATCGGGCTACTAAATACTAAACAAATTTAAGAAATGAGAGAATTCAGAATAGCTACGAGAAAAACTAGTCCAATCCATAATGATGTACCGGAAAATAAAACGTTTTTATTATTTGACCAACCATCAGGAGAAGCAAATACAAGGGGTACACTAATTACTAAGACTGAGGAAGTCGCAATTAATGCAAAAACAGCTAATTGGAAAGCAATAGTCATATTTCTAATCCTCCAAGCTACCATCAAATAAAGTTGACTACATATTTGATCCCTCACTTAAACAAAATTGTAAAAAAATACAAGAAGTAGGAGGGGTTTAATCATGAATCCATTGATTCTTCTTTTTAATTAGAACTTATTTTTACTTACCGCTTTTTTTTATTTTGATAGGGGGGGTGAGGAGAGGGGATTTAGTCTTTATTTCACAAGCGGGTATAGCGGATCATGTATCCGTGTATACAGTATACAGAGATATGTCGAAAAGGGACTTGCATCTGAGATCTTTCTAGGAGTTAGTAGATCTTTTTATATGGCTATGTTCTATTTGTACGAGTAAAATAGGGATTAGGCTGTGGAGAGATGGCTGAGTGGTTGATAGCTCCGGTCTTGAAAACCGGTATAGTTCTAGGAACTATCGAGGGTTCGAATCCCTCTCTCTCCTTTTGCTTATTGAATATGCTTGTTTTTTTAATTTTTTATCTTTATTCTGTCCCTTATATTTCTTTCATAAAAAGGAATGAATGGCTCGGCTAGATGGAATAACCGAGCCAGAACAGAAAAAAAAAATAAAACATTAGAACAGGTATAAATAATAAAATCTTAGTTAAGAGGGTTCATGTAAAGAACAGGTTCCAAATCACGATCGATTCCCTTTTCAAAACCTGCTGCAGCAGCTCGGGCTCTTCCTGCATGCCACAAATGGCCCACAAAAAAGAAGAATCCTAGAACAAAATGAGAAGTTGATAACCAACTTCTAGGAGAGACATAATTAACTGCATTGATCTCGGTAGCTACGCCACCTACAGAATTTAAAGAGCCTAAAGGGGCGTGGGTCATATATTCTGCTGAACGTCGTTCTTGCCAAGGTTGTATGTCTTTTTTCAACCTACTCAAGTCCAAACCGTTGGGGCCCCTTAGAGGTTCTAACCATGGAGCGCGAAGGTCCCAAAAACGCATAGTTTCCCCTCCAAAGATAACCTCCCCGGTTGGGGAACGCATTAGATATTTACCTAAACCTGTGGGTCCTTGAGCAGATCCCACATTAGCTCCAAGACGCTGGTCTCTAACTAGAAAAGTAAATGCCTGAGCTTGAGAAGCTTCTGGCCCAGTGGGTCCATAAAACTCACTCGGATAAGCCGTATTATTGAACCATACAAAACAACAAGCGATAAAACCAAAGACAGATAAAGCAGCTAAACTATAAGACAAGTAAGCTTCTCCAGACCATACAAATGCACGGCGAGCCCATGCAAAGGGTTTGGTTAAGATATGCCAAATTCCGCCAAATACACAAATGAAACCCAACCATACATGTCCACCAATTATATCTTCTAAATCATCCACACTAACAATCCATCCTTCTCCCCCAAAAGGAGATTTTAGTAAATAACCAAATATAACACTGGGGCTAAGGGTCAAATTGGTAATCTTTCTTACATCCCCCCCTCCAGGGGCCCAGGTATCATATACACCGCCAAAATAAAGAGCCTTGAGTACTAGAAGAAAAGCACCTAGACCTAACAAAATTAAGTGAATACCCAAAATTGTAGTCATTTTATTTCTATCTTTCCATACATAACCAAAAAATGGAAAAGATTCTTCAAGAGTCTCAGGGCCCAGAAGCGCGTGATAAATTCCACCGAAGCCTAAGACTGCGGAGGAAATTAGGTGAAGTACTCCAGATACAAAGTACGGAAAAGTATCTAGAACTTCTCCCCCTGGTCCTACTCCCCAACCTAGAGTAGCTAAGTGTGGAAGTAAAATTAAGCCTTGTTCATACATGGGTTTTTCTGGTACGAAATGAGATACTTCAAATAGGTTCATTGCTCCGGCCCAGAATACGATTAATCCGGCATGAGCTACGTGAGCTCCAAGTAGCTTACCGGACAAATTGATAAGTCTGGCATTCCCGGCCCACCAAGCAAAGCCGGTGGTTTCTTGGTCACGACCAGCTAAAACGAAAGTTCCATTAAAGAGCGTTTCCACGTGGTAGAACCTCCTCAGGGAATATAAGATTTTCATGAGGCTGATCCTGAGCTGCCATCCACGCACGAATACCCTCGTTTAAAAGAATATTTTTGGTGTAGAAAGTCTCAAATTCAGGATCTTCCGCTGCACGGATTTCCTGGGAAACAAAGTCATAGGCACGTAAGTTCAGAGCCAGGCCAACTACGCCAATAGCACTCATCCATAAACCGGTGACGGGTACAAATAGCATAAAGAAATGTAACCAACGTTTATTGGAAAAAGCAACACCAAAGATTTGGGACCAAAAGCGGTTAGCAGTGACCATTGAATAAGTTTCTTCAGCTTGAGTTGGGTTAAAAGCGCGGAAGGTATTTGCACCATCACCGTCCTCAAATAGAGTGTTTTCTACAGTCGCTCCATGAATAGCGCATAGCAGAGCCGCGCCTAATACTCCGGCAACTCCCATCATATGAAATGGGTTCAACGTCCAATTATGAAATCCTTGGAAGAAAAGGATAAATCGAAATATCGCTGCTACGCCAAAACTCGGCGCAAAGAACCAACCAGATTGCCCCAGTGGATAAATAAGGAATACAGAAACAAAAACCGCAATTGGACCAGAGAATGAGATTGCATTATAAGGCCGCAATTGAACAGACCGAGCAAGTTCAAATTGGCGTAACATGAAACCTATTAGTGCAAAAGCCCCGTGGAGAGCTACAAAAGTCCATAAACCGCCTAATTGACACCAACGAGTAAAATCTCCTTGCGCTTCCGGCCCCCATAGTAGCAACAAAGAGTGTGCTAAACTATTGGCAGGGGTAGAAACTGCTGCGGTTAAAAAATTACAACCTTCCAAATAGGAACTCGCTAATCCGTGGGTATACCAAGAAGTTACAAAAGTAGTCCCTGTAAACCAACCCCCTAAAGCGAAATAAGCACAAGGAAAGAGCAATAGGCCGGACCATCCTACAAAAACGAAACGGTCCCTTCGTAACCAGTCATCCATAGTATCAAATAGATCATTTTCTTCTTTAGGAACTCTACCAAGGGCTATAGTCATAGTGATCCTCCTATTCAATTACTTCAACCATTTCCGAGCACCTCATGTCACTTTCAAGGCATATGATAGTTTTTTTATCTGTGGACGATTTGTTTCTCGTTCAATGCCCTTTTTCAATGGTCTCGAAGACGTAAATTTTTTATTTTTATCTATGGAGTCACAACCGAGGTCGTGGTAAATCCATGAATTTGAAAAGTAACCCCTATATTCCCATTCCCTCTCTATTTCATGGGTGGAAGAACAGAAAAGGAGGATTCTAAAAAAAAAAAAAGGACTTTCGAAATCCATTTTTATGTGTAGCGGAAAGGAGTTGCGATTTCTTCTTATTCCTATAGAACATCCAGTAACAAGAATATAAAATCGTAAATAAAAATAAAAAAATTCTTGTCTTGCGCAGTCTAAGGAAATAAAAAAAATTCGCTTATACAATTTCATCTACATCGAATTTATATATCAGAATAGCGGATAGAGGCATTACTCAAGGAGTCAGATCTACTTACTTTATGGTTCTTTCCTATTTTATGTTGGGTTTGGTTTGATAAGAACTCTTTTTGCTTTCTTGATAAATAATCGACAAAAAAGCGTTTTTTTTTTTTTTATATAACCTGCTTTTTTTATTATAACAAGTCTTATAGGGAAATGCCCCCTAAAGAGAAAATCTATCTGATTGTCTCTCGGCCAATATCTATTTTTGAAAGAAAAAACAAGAATTTTCTTCTTTTTTTTATTAACATTAAGAAAAAAGAATATAACTAAAATGCAATTGGCAATATAATTTTTTAGACTTTTGAAAGAAAAAAAAGAAAGTTTTTTGCAATCGTTATTCCGTGTCTCTATCATATAACGTAAACCTTTTGATTTGGAACGGGGAGAGATGGCTGAGTGGACTAAAGCGGCGGATTGCTAATCCGTTGTACAATTTTTTTGTACCGAGGGTTCGAATCCCTCTCTTTCCGCTCCCTCGGATCATTCGGGACTTTCGAATTGGAAGGAATTCTGACCCCCGGATTTTCTCATAGAGAAATGTACGAAACAAATCCAATTTGTAAGAAAAAAAAATGGAATTTTTACTCCTCGCGCCCAGGATTTCGTCCTGGGTCATTAGATAAGAATCCAAAGATAAAGAGGGAAACAAAGAATATTACTACTGTATAAACAAAAAGTTTGAGAGTAAGCATTACATAATCTCCAAGATTTTTTTTTAAGGAATAGATTACCGGTTTTTCTTTACCACACGGATCCACTAGGATGGTTTTTTTTTTATTTTGATAGTTAAAAATGCAAAAATGAATTTTTGAAAAAAAAATTGGAAGAATTCATTTATAATAAGCACTCTTATCAATATAAAAAATAGGGTTAGGTATTGTGTAGGTACCTAAAGGTACCTGCTCAACGTAGGTGCAGAAGGGTGGAAAGGCTGAGCAAAATTTATTGCTGCAGCTATCCATTCAATGTGGAAGAATTTGCATTTTAGAGTCGAAGGTTCATAATATAAAAATATAAAAGTTCTCACCTTTTACCTATTTTTAAAATTTTTTTGGAATGAATACATCATTCAATTTGGCAGACAGAGTACTAAACATTTCATCGAAAACTTACAGCAGCTTGCCAAACAAAGGCTAATAGAAAAAAGAATAGAGGTATGACAGGCATAACATCCACGATTGGGTTGAAAATAGCATAAGCTTCGGGCAATTTGGCAAAGAAAAAACTAGTTGGATAAAGAACAGAATTAAAACAGATACAGGTTAAACTAAGTATATTAGGCATAACAAGCATTTCATTCTTGTAGAGTAAATAATTGGATTTTTATTGAGTTATTTTTCTAAGGGAAAAAGGAAAAGGCAGATTCAAAATCTTTTTTTTTTCGGACTTTCCCAAACAAAAAATACCTCCTTGTATTCGCACTCTCAAATGAGAGTGGAATAAATTCGACTTTCATATAATATCTTAATAGAATTCCATGTAATGATCAATGCATTTTTTTGATTCTATATTATCCGCATGTCTAGAATACTAGTAAGAGAATATTCCTCATTTTTTATATAATTGAAATGGTATTGACGAATAACAAATAAACATACTAGTGTTTATTAGTGTCTCATAAAACGAAATGGGGCGTGGCCAAGTGGTAAGGCAGCGGGTTTTGGTCCCGTTACTCGGAGGTTCGAATCCTTCCGTCCCAGATTGTTTCTGATAGTATTCCGCACGAGACAAAAGTTTATTAATTTATTAAAGAAAATAATGGTATCTTATAAACTCTTAGATTAGATGCATTTCTAAGCATTCACTTGTTTTCTCAGAAAACATAATAAAGTCTTAAGTCCAGTCAAATTAAATATTTTTATTTTCATGAAAAAATGGGGTCTATCAGTCGCATTCAAGATATGCCTCTACTTAATTCACTTAATCATATTTTTTCTTACTTTTTTTTGTATTCGAGTCGAAGAAGTACGGAAGTACGAGAATTCTATAACTACCAAAAACTTGCAATCTTTTCATTGGAATAGTTTATTTATTGGGGAAGAGTTGATCCTTCTCTTCTCACTTCAAAATTGCTGATCTCGAGCCATCCGTTTAGAATGGAAATTTCATAATAAATAAGTCTTAAGGAAACCTGTTTAGTCCTTGTTTTCGAACTATGTTTCATTCATATAATAGAATATGGATTTAAATAAATAGGATCGGAGGCTTTCCCAATAAAAACTTACTTTCTTTTATCCATATTGCTCCATAGACAGCAAGTTTTAATTAGTATAGATAAAACTAAACCAATGACTATTCATGATTCCATCCATATTGGATCAATTCTCTATATCACTTTGCAATGAAAAGAGGAATGTTTGTTATGGTAAAACTTCGTTTAAAACGATGTGGTAGAAAGCAACGTGCGACTTGAAGGACATGATCGATTGTGGATTTTTCTATCCATCATTTTCCGTAGTAATGAAAATGCTCTTGGCTCGACATAGTCTGTTCTATTCGTCCCGAACCAAATTTGCGCTGAGTTGTTTGTTTTTAAGTAAATAGTACACTATGGAGCTCGAGAGGATAGAATTTTTTTATCAAGGGAAAGAATCTAGGGTTAGTGAAAACTAATAAATTAGGCCAACTTTGTCAGTCTATCCTTAATATAGAAATAAAATAGGTAAAATAAGAAGAAAGTCCTATTTTTGAAGATAGGGAAAACTCTTTCAATTAAAAGTATATGAGAATCAATCCTGCTTATTTGATTTCTATAGAAGAGGGAGATGCTTTATCAAAGGAAATAAGAAAAAGAGGGTATGTTGCTACTCTTTTGAAAGAAAAAAGAATAGGAATTCCCGAAGTAATGTCTAAACCCAAGGATTTCGCAAATCAAAGATAAAGGATTCCAGAACAAGTAAACACAATTTTCAATTGTCTCAACAACAGAATTGGATCAGAAGAAGGAAAAGGAATAAAAGTCAATTCGTTCGAAATGAGAGTAAAGAAAAGAGTTTAGAGACGACTCAAAAATTTTTGAAGGATTTAGCCTTTGAAGTCTGTCAGTCAAAATTAGCCAACTTGAGTCATGAGTATAAATGCAATTGGTTTTTCTGTAAGGAAATTAATGCACGTCATAGTCTAATTTCTATTATTATAGACAGAAATTCAAATCATTTTCTCGAGCCGTATGAGGAGAAAACCTCCTATACGTTTCTAGGGGGGGGCGCTGTTTATCTACATCTATCCCAATAAGCTGTCTATCGAATCGTTGCAATTGATGTTCGATCTCGAAGAGAAGGAAGAGATCTTCGAAAAGTAGGTTTTTATGATCCGATAAAGAATCAAACTTGTTTAAATGTTCCAGCTATTCTCTATTTCCTTGAAAGGGGTGCTCAACCGACAAGAACTGTTTATGATATTTTAAGGAAGGCGGAATTCTTTAAAGAAAAAGAAAGAACTTTGAGTTAATTGAAGAACTAAATGAATAAATAAAATAGGAGAAGATCACTAGTATTCCTCCTTCTCTAATTATTTAGACATAATTTACCTACTTCTTAGTCCTATTTGGATTTATGTCGTGCTAATTCAACATAAGCCCCTATTTTATTTACTTTTTCTATCTAATTTGTTTTCTTACCATTGTATTTCCATTGACAAAGGTCTATTGAACAAATAGAATTTGTAGATAGATAGGTCTCTTTATCCTCACTGCATATTTAGATTTTTCTGTCTACACTTCGCTCAAATGATAAGAGTGTTCTTCTTGCATGTATTTTCATACAAGATTTATATTTCATTAAAATATAAATCGCTAAAACAAAGGAGCGTTTTGCCATCGTGGTTGGGGTCGCTCTTTTTTTAACCAACCTTAGTGGAATTTAACCGGACCTGTTCATTTTGGCATTTGAGTGTTTGGTAAATTCTTTCTTTTTATGTCTTGCTAATTCAATGTTTTGGCAGAAGCGCGCGGTGTAATTCCATTGATTTTTGGATTTCGATCGTATCTAAGATCCTTTTTTTATCTGGGTTGCTAACTCAATGGTAGAGTACTCGGCTTTTAAGTGCGACTATGATCTTTTACACATTTGGATGGAGTAACAAATTCGTCCAGACTCTTGGTAGAGTCTAGAAGACCACGACTGATCCTCAAGGGTAATGAATGGAAAAAATAGCATGTCGTAAAAAAAATCAATTTCTTTTTTTTATGGAACAAAAATTACGATTTTCTGGGTCTAGTGAATAAATGGATAGAGCTTGGCTCCAATTCTGGTAAAATAAAAAGTAACGAGCTTAACTTCCTAATTGGAATGATTCCCCGCTCTAATTAGACGTTAAAAATAGATTAGTGCCGGATGCGGGGGAAGGTTGGGTTTTCCTATGAGTGGACCCTTTTTTTTTCTTTTTTTTAGAAATCCTAATTATTCTTGAATATTAATTTAATATTGAATAAGGGATATTTATGGAATGTGTAAAAGAAGCAGTATATTGATAAAGAGGCTCCATTCCAAAGTCAAAAGAGCAATTGGCCCGCAAAAATAAAAAATTGGTTCTGTTCTCTTTTGTAATTTAGAACAAACATAAACTAATTGGGTAGAAAAGGAGTGGGAAAAGATCTGTGGATTAGACTCCCTTTCTTTCCAGGATTTGTATTAAAAAATGCAACACCCTGTCTGACCATATTGCACTATGTACCATCATTTGATAAACCGAGAAATGCTTCTTCTCTCTGATTCAAGTCGAAATACAAATGGAAAAATTCGAAGGGTATTCAGAAAAACAAAAATCTCGTCAACAATACTTTGTCTACCCACTACTCTTTCAGGAGTATATTTATGCATTTGCCCATGATTATGGATTAAATGATTCCGAACCTGTGGAAATTGTTAGTTGTAATAATAAGAAATTTAGTTCACTACTTGTGAAACGTTTAATTATTCGAATGTATCAGCAGAATTTTTGGATTAACTCGGTTAATCCTCCTAATCAAGATCGATTGTTGGATTACAAAATTGGTTTTTATTCTGAGTTTTATTCCCAGATTCTATCTGAGGGATTTGCGATTGTTGTAGAAACTCCATTCTCGCTAAGAGAATTACCTTGTCCGAAAGAAATACCCAAGTTTCAAAATTTACGCTCTATTCATTCAATATTTCCCTTTTTAGAAGACAAATTTTTGGATTTGGATTATTTATCACATATAGAAATACCCTATCCTATCCATTTAGAAATCTTGGTTCAACTCCTTCAATACCGTATCCAAGATGTTCCATCTTTGCATTTATTGCGATTCTTTCTCAACTACTATTCAAATTGGAATAGTTTTATTACTTCAATGAAATCCATTTTTCTTTTTAAAAAAGAAAATAAAAGACTATTTCGATTCCTATATAACTCTTATGTATCAGAATATGAATTTTTATTGTTGTTTCTTCGTAAACAATCTTCTTGCTTACCATTAGTATCTTCTGCAACTTTTTTGGAACG